AAGTCCATAAATAACCAACCCCTTCCCACTGTCTTTTTTAACTAGTAAAGGTGGCTCTGTCCTAACTAACTCAATTCTTCAGTCCCTAGAGTGACAAACTTCTATCAGTAAAGGCAAGCAAGTGTGGGAAATGGTTTTGACCATTTCATTACAGCGCCCCGGTCCGAACCAACCTACGGCCTTAGAGAAAAGTAGCATGAGGCCCCTCAGGGAGGAAAGTTTGAGTGACTCCACTCCGCAGATTGCTTCCCATGCATGCAGAAGAAGTCGAAGAGTGGGATCTCATTGATCTTATTGACTTAGCGTGCATAGTTAGGTGTGTCCGTGCATGCATACCGCCCTAATCACTGGGCGGGGTATTGAAAGAGAAAGATCTCTCCTTCTTTTTGGGTTGAGGCTGGGTTGATAGGAGCAGCGAACAGACCTCTTCTTATTTATTTAGGTGTTGAGTCAATTTCTTTTTTTTTACATTGTAGGGAATGTTGGCCTACCCATTAGCTCCAGAAGGAGAAGACGTGCCTTCTATATCCCACCTGTTGGCAGTCTTTTCTCCGGCCCGAACCAACAGAGATGCTATGGACATGCTTCTCTAGAGATTCTTTCCAATTGTGGGGGGTGACTGACTTTCCTCAACTAATTACATAGTCAAGTAGTATGGTTCGGTTGCTACGAACGCTACACCTGCTCTGCGTGGTCTCCTATGAATGAAGCATTGAATAAGGGCTTCTCTCTCTACGGTTGCCCGTTAACCATTCCATACATTCGGGGGCGTAAAATGCGTTATACACATCGTCAGAGTCGTGGTCCCCAAGAAGGAAGTGAGCTTTAGGGAGGCGCCTGGAGGTGCGAATTCGGTATGGTTACACGGACCCTTCATCAACCAAGTCAATCCGTGCCATCTTTCATAATGACAGCTCAGACTTCATTTTTATGCTTTGGACAAGCCCTCCTGGGCGATCTTCTCCGGTATAAGTAATTAAGAATGTGTGTGACAGGTCTGTGCCGGGTACTAGAAAGAGGATCACTTCAGTCAACTTCTTAGAGTACGGTTCATCCGACCAGATCTGGGAATGTATCTCATATCGATGACTAAAAAGAAGACTTCTTCAACCACCACATCGACCGGTGTAGCGAACCTTTTAGTTGCTGATACCACGTTTCTGGATTCTACCGACCCCAGGCCCCCTCTGGGGAATCTATAGACAGAAGGAAATGTCAGTCGAGCTGTTTTAGAATCATTGACATTAGAGGGTCAGTCACGCGTACCATACTTAAAAAGAAAGCCCATCCCCAGCCCAAAAGGTGCCTAAACTCGTGATAGAAACTCTCTTTCCCGTCCCATCGATCAATTGCTTTCCTGAGTACATATGCACTTGGCTTGGCCAATATTCATTTGATTTCTTCTTTCGGGCTTAGTCCGTTCGGTCACCTGCTAGAACTGTTACGCTTTTATTCATCTTTACTCGCTCTAATCTATATAAAAGAAAAAATCCCAATTCTCATATCTCCCCCCCCCTCTCTGATGAGTTCTGCAGTTCAGTCTCTCCGATGGGCAGGTGCAGCTAGGGATGGCCAGCTTCTCGGATCAACAATTGGTCATCTGTTGAATCTTTTGATTCTCAACCTTCTGGTTCTTTCTTCGCAAGAGTCAATGCTAATAATGCAAGACTGCCTTTGTCTCGTCAATCCCGATGCTAGCGAAGCGTCACTTCGCATTGTGTAAGCCACATGAGGCGGCGGCACTTCCATTCTCGTGGGGAGGTCCCGCATGAGTAGAGGCGCGCAGGCAAGCGAATAGGAAAGTAGTCTTTATCCGCGGCAAGCATATAAAGTACCGAACAGCCCGAGGAGCAGGCTTCCCGATGCGGAACTCTATTCCTTATGGTGCGGTGTGTAGGCGCCTTATGTGAAATACGCCTTCCGACGGTGCAGAGCCTCTATTCACGATGGGAAGTAGGCAGATCATCTTTTCGATGAGGAGGTCCAGTTCCCAAAGCTTCCAAAGACGGTGGCGTGACTCGCAACGCTTTCTTAGCTGCCACTCCCCCCGGTGATAGCTAGCCATCCGCATCGAACACGAAATTAAGTATTCAATATCCGATTTGAGACACGTACCATCTTTGATAGAAGATTCGAGGGTGACATATAATAATTGATTTGGGCTGTGACAGAAGTGATTGGGTTTCATTCATGCATTCCCCTCTTTGGTCCAGAATGAGTGACCTATTAGTAACAGAGAGCGGCTAAGAAGAGGAGGTTGTTGATGCAGTTTTCTTTATTTCATTGAGATTGGGTTGGTGTCATTCTGGATCTACATTGATTCTGTATCTAGTAAAGCCAATGGGCTCGTCTGTCTTCATTGGTCCAGAGGAATCAAAGAGAACAAGTAAACTAGGCCCCACAGTGTCCTCTCCCTTAACAGGCTGGACAGGGATCCCTGGGTTGAAGAAACTTTTTGACTTATGCTGGATCACGAAGACGGGCCATTCTCCGTCTTCTTCTTTCTAGAAGGGAGATCCAAAGCTCTGATCAATGACATCGCAACCAGGTTGGTCTCATAGTTGTGCCTTCGGGCGGGACATGTTGGTCACGGTTTAATGCGAAGTATGGATCATCTAGTGGTTCGCTCGCTCCGCTAGACAGAAGAACGGAATCGTAGCCTTCAAGCTGACGTCTGAATATCTCATTCATAATCCGACGAGTTAAATGAGAAAGGGGCGGTTTCATAGCTCTAGCTTGCTGCGTCAACTGGCCCTTGGTCATCCTTTCTGTGAGGTAGCTTGTCTCCCGAAACAAGCGTAGTGACATATAGCTATAGCTACCCAACGAGAAAGAGCTACAATACAATCTATTCTAACCTGGGCTAATGTTTAAGTATGGTTACGATGAAATGCGGAATCCCATAGCGAGAGTTCGTGGATAATCTTATATTGTAGGATGGGTGTCGCGGGTCTCACTCCTCCGCCTAGCGATTGCAGATACTAAATAATAAGTAGTAGGCTTTTTGGTCTTAAGGCTTTACCTATCTCTATCTGGCCCTTCCTTGTAATGGTTGTTTAGATAAGGTTTTTAACCCAAGGTTTCTAAGAGTGAAGTCTACGCCAGTACCCCCATCCGGGTATCTCCCTAAAAGCCGAATTCACTTCCGAATCTATCAATTCTCCTACGTATCCTTTCTCCTCCAGCTAGTGCTAAAGGCGTGGTTCGGTTTGTTAGTCTAGAATATAAATAGATCGTTGTACTTCGACGTTGAGCTACGGGGTCGCCAACCCCAGGTTCTAAGATTCAAGTAGATGTGAGGACGGCCATCCGGTTAGCTGCCTCTGCTGTTCGCTCAAAAAAGTGGGTTTGCTTTCTCATTGGCCCATTCCTAGCTGTTGGATCAGACTGTGCAGAATGAGTCTGCGTGGTCTTCCTTGCCTTGTACTGGCAGTTGGTCTAAGGTGAAAAGAAGAAATCGAAAAGCAGTTTGTTGTCTGGTTGTCCCCTCTCTCTCAGGATAGAACAAGACCCTCTCCCATATTCAATTGGTCACCAGAATCAAGGAATGCGCGTGAACAAAGAACTTGATCGAGAAGGCCTCGGGGCTACCTCAGATTCAAGCATTCCTACCAGATTGGGTGAGGTATCCTTTCTGCTGAAGTTCAGTTCGGTCTCAGCCCGAGCTAGTGCAGTGCGAAGGATTCTAGTTCTCATTTGGCTCCCCTTGCCTTGAGTGAACAACCGCAATCCCTCTATCTAGGAGATTGCACCGGGCACATAAGATGAATTAATCTTTTTAGTCCCCCTTTTGCCCAATTCCTATCATACTAATTGTTGTTAACCCAGCAAACGCATTACTTTTCTTTGTGTGTTCTCCTAGTTATCATTGATAATAAGAATCCTAGGAAGAGCAGTGTTGCTCCGTTAACCTGTTAATCTGTATTCTCCTAATCAAGCTCCAGGTGCTAACTCATTCATACTAAGGGCAGTTAACCTGTAAAACTACTCCTGTTCCAGTTGTCATTGATGAAAAGGGAAGGGAAAACAGCCGAAATAGGGTTGGCATAACCAGTTCGAACCAATAAGTGGCATCTCTTAGGCAAATGTGACAATTACAAAGCAAATATTCCTCCCACGCTGGAAGTTCCGGAGTTCAGTTCAGTGCCATGAGCAGATCGAATTAAACAATAACAAGATTCCTCCCAACCTTCAAGTACCTAGACGTCAAACACGAGGAATTGGTCTAATAATCAGCCAATCGTCCGTCCTGCTCTATCCATCTTACCAAGTGTTTGGCTCGGAACGGAATCCTACCCTGCATCATCGAAATGTCCCGAATCTTACTTTGGGGTGGATCAGTCGAGTTATCAGAGTCCCGCCCGATGGGCAATTGGCAACTAAGATCAAAATCCATGGTTTCGCCACTTTACACATTGCACCTCACCCCTTTTGCATTACATGCATTATCATGCATCATATAGGAACATTACATATACATTATATGATTATATGCTGTTCAGTTAACACTGTGTTATTGCAGTTAGGTAAGAGTAGAAAGTCATCATAGCTCCCTTAGGCCTGCCTTTGGGAGGAGGAAAGAGTACAGTGGTTCCCCGAACACGGTCTCCGATACGGACCAGGAGCCGGTCTGCAATTCCGATGGATTTAGCAGAAACTTCAGGAGAAGAAAGAAGAATTGAGAAAATGGCTGTAGATATGAATCAAGTCCGGGAACAGCTGAAAGAATTCAGAGACACGATAGCGACTTTGACGGATGCCAGGAACCTGGAAGCAACACCGAGCATTCAGCATCCACCACCTGTAGAGACAACTCAGACAAGAGAAGTACCAACTGGGGCCAATCAGACTCAGAGAAAAGGGGGACAATGCAAGGCATTGATGCATATGGCAGTACGAATTTCTCAGACCTGTGCCCTTTGCTTTCCCCGTTTTCTGCTCCCGAGATTTCCTTTTAGTCGTGAGTGTCGTCCTCCTAAAATCAAAAACCGGCATATCTAAGACGAAATTTCCTAAGAGAAGTGCGAAAGGATTTTAGGCTAGATTACAGGTATGCCTAAAGGCCATATGGTTGATTGATTCTACTCCACTTTCCAGATTGGGTTAGTGTTACATCTATCATTGGTGTCTCTTATATAAGAGAAAGTCACTCGAGTGGTCTGCCCCGAGAAAGAATAAGAGAAGAAAGATTGGACAGCTTTCAAAGGCGCCTACTCAAATAAGGGAGGTGAAAGGAAAGGACAGGCTGAATTGAATGGCTTCCCCTCTGCAAGCACCTCTCTTCCATGAAGCAAGCAACAGGAAAAGAGAAGAGGAGCACATCTCTGACCCTATTTCAAGATATGCTATGGATTGGTAACAGCTTGTTCCAGCAGGGACGACTACATAACAGTCCAATCCGAAGACGATGTGAATTGGCTTTCTCTCTTTCTCTATGATATTGGAAGAGAGGGAGTTGTCACAGCCCCTGTCAAATAAAGAAGATCAATTCCTTCTGTAATGGAATGTCAGTCTAGAAGTAGAAGTGTCAGAGAGAGGACTGATTGAAGGGAATGGAGTCAGGGACGACAGCTCATTAGAGATTGGAAGATAGAGAAAGAGCATTGATTCACCTACCTTTTCTTATTTCTTATAGGAGTTTTCCCCGGGGAAGGAAGAAGAGCAGCTGTTAGGGAAAGAGCATGGAAAGAGCTGGACTTGAACTGATAGCATTGAAAGGGAAAGGAAAGATGAATTAAGCGGTCATCGAGATCTTTACAAAAAATAAAATATAAAAAAAAATGCAAAGCCATGAACAAAGGGGATTGACTGAGAAGTAGAGCTAAGCGATCCATTTCCTGCCCTTCATTCACTGGAACGAATGTCTAGTTGGCCCCGTTCCGCTCGTTATTGGGCCCGGCATCGGAATCTCAACTGGATGGGGCAGAGTAGTTGTTGGGTCAGCATCGGCTGAACGAGATGCTTTGTACCTCCCGGACCAGGGGAAGAAAGCATATTTTAGGACGGGAGTTCGCAGATATTGGGTCACTGCTACCAGCTGCTTGCCCAGACCAGAGGGATGTGGATTTGCTGTCCTCTGCTAGGATGCCGCTAGGGGAGAAATAGATGCTTCTGAGTTCAAAGTTCTGGTCCTTGGATCAAATAGGTCTTCTTTGCCGGCTCGTACTCCCTTCCATCAGTTGGGGTCACGAGGCAAGCCATTGGAAGGAGTAGTTCCGGATTCAGTCTAATTCCGTCCCCTTTAGAGAGAGGGCAGGGGCTTCGAACGAGAGGAAGACTTGGTTGCTGGCTAGCCGGAGTCACGGAGAAGAGGAATCCTTTTTATTTCCGGTTGAAGGCTACCTTCTATTCGATAGATCGCCAGCAGGCATTGGCTCATTTGTTCCAGTCAGAGCTGCTCAAAATCTTCCATCCGATGGGAGTGGAAGAAAGCACTGAGACAAGGAAACTAGGAGAGCTCTCCCCGGGGAAGAGATAGTTGGGTCAAGGCATTGCCTTAATGGCCCACTAGAGCTTGAATTCATTGGTTCATAATCAAAAGATTGAGAGTCAGCTGGATGGTTTGGAATAGAGCTACGAAGGTCTGAATTTGGCCCCTTATCATCGGGGGTTGCAGATGGAAGTGAAACGGAGAGATCCATTGATGCTTATATACCTATTAACTACCGATGGGTGAAAGCACTTCATTGGCTCCGTTCAAGGGTGGCGGGGAGGGATTGAAATCATTCGATCCAGCAGAGGCACTTGAAAAAGAAAGCTTGCAGTTGGTTCAGCCTAGTTGGTTGGTGCTACTTCAGAGTCTGGGGAAGAACTCGGTCAAGTACTGGTTCATAGCTTCCGTCATTCGATGGATCGGATCCAGTACGAGCCCATTACTTGTTGCTTGGCTAGCAGCAGAAGCTGGGGCTTGAACGAAGAGATTTCAATCAACGATATGGCTGCCTTTGGGTCTACTCGATGGTCGGTTGGGCCTAGAACGCTTGAATCCGGATCCCAGGGCCTGAACTCCCTGGTTTAGAACGAGACGGGGAACGAATAGACATGGGAACCCTTTGCTTAGATTTTGTTCCGTTTTGATCGAAAGGGCAGGGACTTCCTCCGCTTGGTCGGATGAATGGGAGCGGATGAGAGGGGAACGGAGCCAGCTCACTTCATTTCTTTTGATCGGGTTCGGATTCACTTGATTGGGAAAGAGATGGCCGGGCTTTGGAAGAAAAGGAATAGGATTCCACTGGATCGGGTGAGAGACAAAGAGAAGACCCGGCTCTGACTCGCCGGTTGAAGGCTCTGAACGAAGAGACATGGATTCATTTCATGCTGCCAGTGAGCGGCTTAGCAGCATACTTGCTTCCCCTTGAGGGATAGGGGGGTATTTATTTCCTTGGTCGAAGGCAAGCCGGAGGAAGAGACCCCTTACTATAGATAGGGCGGTGGGGAGTTGCTTGTAAACCTTGTAGGTGGGGCAGAGGAACTTGAAAGGGAATGGGATGCCTTGGCAGTTGAATCACTCGATGGAGCAGAAGAGGATGGAGGCCCCGCGGGCACTGGATTCACTGAAATGGATCCGGCTCACTCGCTGTCAGCTGCTTGCTGGAAGCATCGGAATCAAAAGATTGAAAAGGAGAGGTGGTCCCCGGTTGAGGGACAAGCATTTGAATCTCCGCTGCCACTGCCTATGAATCGCCGGGCCGGGTGAAGGGAGAGGGAAAACTTGATTCTATACTGGCTTGGCTGATGGTCATAGGGCAAGGAATAGGCGGGGCGCTCCTAAGCTTCCACTTGAAGGCGAGTACTCGGCCGGACACCAGTGGAGGGCAATAGGTGGAATGAATGGATTTCCTGGTTTTTTAAGGGATTTCGGAAATGAAGTCAGTGTGTTCATTTACTACTTAACGACTCGAATGAAAGCTTTCAAGGCGAGCCAGGTGGCCTTCAAATCCCTTCTACCGCTTATTCCTTCTTCAATCCCGCTGCATCTAGCCCGTAGGCTTCTGCAGCCAACCATTCCCACGGATTCTGATCCGATCCTACCTTCTGGCTAGGCGGCGGGAGAGCTTGGTTCTGGAAGTGGGTTCAGGAGTGAGTTCTGTTTACAGGCGAAGAAAGCTTCAAAACATATTCATATCGCCCGGGCCCTAAGCCCTCATTGATCAGCCAGCCTGATACGTCTCCCCGAACCCACTGATGCCTTGTCAATACGCGAGTGAGACAAGTTAATACGTATATCCCGATATGATCTTATCTTATGATTTATCACACTCTCTGGATCGGTTGGATTCGGGCTCGGGTCCAGTTCGATTCGCCATCGATCTTCCACCCATTTATTTAAATAAGACTAAGAATAAGAAGCAGAAGGGAAAGAAGCAGAAACATAAGAAGAGATAGATGAGATTCAGTTTGATAACGAGAAAGGTTCTTTTTGAAAGAAGAAAGACCAGGCGCTTGAGAGGACGAATAGCCCACTTCTTAGGGGGATCAAGCACTGTTAGGAAAGGCGACTTAGAGGAAAAGAGGAAAAAGCCCGAAGGTAAGGCAGTAAGAGCAGTAAAAGAGTAAGATGGCGTATCGGGATTCTAAACCTCAAAGCCTATTCGATAGGAGCTGCTTGCCTTGCATTCGATGCATAAATCCCATTCGATGCCATTATTGGCTTAACTGTCCATGCCCCATTCTATTCCTTCGACACCTTCCACCAGCATTGGATTCATTCTTACCAATGATATTCCCAACAACGGTTATGTAGCATCCCATCCCGGTAATTACTTATCCGTAAAAGACTGAAGCAGGCTAAGACTAGCAGCTGCTGAAAAGGTGAGATTTTTGGATCGATTCATCAGGGAGGATTCAATGAGAGACTAGGAAGACGCCGCCTCGACATCTCTTTATCCGTGGTAAGGATAATGCCCTTAACCATAAGTTGGAGTATGTCCTCTCGGACAACCGACGGTTCTTCGATTCCTTGGCCCTCTCTTGGTTCTGCTACCCGGACCCCCAATAAGCTGTGGCTTTCATCATTACCGGTGATTCGGTGCAGACGCTTTACTTAAGGTTAGAGGGTGAATCAGTGCTTACAATATCCTTTATGTAATCACTCCCCTATCATTGTTCACCTCAGCCTTGTTGTTGAAAGGAGCCCGAAACCTTTCAGATTATTAACATGTTGTGGACGAGGCTTCTTTCGTTTCAGAAAACAGTGCAAGAGGCCTGGCAACCTTTAAAGGGAACCCCATGTTCCAGGTAGCCCAGAAGCTTCGATTTGTCAAAGCTGCGCTAAAAGCCTTGAATTTCAAAGTGTAGGGTCGATAAAAGAATAAGAAAGGCCATAGAAGAACTAGACGCCATTCAATCCCAGCTATCCTTTTTCCAGTTCAATGAAAGGCTCGCAGAGCAGAAGAGTATATTATCAAATTGGATGAGTTGAACCAAGCCCTGGATACAGAAGAGGCATTCTTTAACTTTAAGCAGAAGGCCAGAGTCTCTTGGCTAAAGGATGGAGACCGCAATATCAAATACTTCCACGCTACACTCACAGAAAGAAGGGCAAGGAAGACTATCAGGAGAATAAAGGATGAGAGTGGAACTATACTTACTGTGGAAGCCTACATCAAAAGACAGGCGGAACTCTACTTTATTAATCTAGTGGGCACGGCTAGCAGAGTGGAGGGCCTCTATAAGCCGGTTAGGCTTCTTTCTTCTGGGAATTGGCAGTTGCTTTAGCTGCTTCAGGCCCGTGCATATCTTAACTAGTGGGCTTAGCCCGAAAAGAATATTGCCTGCTCTTCGTAGAGCAACTATGTCACTTCTGTCTATTAGTGAAAGGCTAAGGCTCCATCCATCCGAACTTTCGAATGATTGCTGCGCCTCTTTCAAAGTTATTAACTCAGTTTGTTAGAGAAAGCTAGGTTTCCCTAAGGAAGGGTTTTCTCGCTCAGTGTCATCGTTCCGATGATCACCTTCAGGTCAGGATACTGAAGTGGAATGGATTGCATTCCAATCTTGCCTATGATGTTGATGACTTTCCCAGCGTATGTAGATATCCTATCCTTTCAGCGGCTTAAAGGCTGGAATTGACGGACCGGACTACTACGTGTCGTTGCTTGGCGGTTCCTTTTCAATCTAAAAGAGCAAAAGCCTATTCTGGGCATCCTAACTATGAAAGTGAAAGAGCGAGCTCCTTCTTACCCTAGACATCATTGAACCGGTTCTGCTCGGGGATTCTTGCCTTGCATAGAATCTTGGCTAAGCCTTAGGCTAGTGAGTCAGAGAAAGGATTTAGATACCATACTGAACTCAATCAGTATAAGCCGGAAAGCAGGCAAAGTCTAGCTGCCCAGATCTGATTCCATATCTTCTCTTTCCCAAACCCGTGAATCCCAGCTTGCCAACTTTCTTCTGTCTTCTCATTGGGCTTAGGAGAGAGAACTAGTCTTGCACTTTCAGACTGGTCCTAACGGCAGGAAGCAAATGTCTTCGCAAGTAAGGGATGGTTTACCCACTCAACAACAACTAATATCTTTACTGGCTAGAGGCGGCGCATCTCGAGTGAGATCGAACAATTAATCAATCGTCGAATCCCTTTCTTTCCCTGCTCGCAATCTCTCCTCAGAAAGCTCTAAACTGGTGACAAGATTTACTTTCTTTTCTTTGGCAGGATGGGTGTTCAGTGGCTCCAATCCCGAATGGGTGTAGAATGGAACAAGCTCGCATGCTCTAGCTGTAGCTCGGTTGAGGCGGAGGTCCCTCCCCAAGAGTTGTAGACCGGGCACATACGGGGTGCCCGCCTACGAGCAACTTATCTTGCATTCTAGTGAGTTCCGTTCACTTCCCATTTGCCTGGATTTAGCGAGCAGTTGGTTGATCACAGCTTCCTATCCGACTGCTAGTGAAGTCGATAGTTCTCGTTAGTAGGGGGGGCCCGTAAAGCTCATTTCGATGTTGCAGGGTAGGTCTCCGTCCCCGCCTCAAACTTGATGAGACAGATCGAGTAGGCAGATAGGTTGCTATGATCATTCCTTCGATCGTGTCTGACGTTCGGGTACGAGAAGCGAGGGGGGACAACTAGCTTCAGAATCTGGGTAGCCGTCCAGGTCAAAGATGACTGCTACTCAAGATCACTCCCAACGGGGAGAGAAAGTGGCTTTGTCAATGTCCCTTCATAAATAGCATTTTCTCTTTCTTGATTATGAGACCGGACTCTTTTTCCTGCTTTTTCTTACTCCTAACTGACAACAGGAAGAGGGGAACCGTCAGAGTGAAGAGTTGTTTGCCTGGCTCACTGCTATGATTATGATAGGAATGAGGAATGACAAGACGAGCCAAAGGAATCATAAGAGGTTTTTGGGACCACCGCATCATCTGATGTTTCTGGGACGAGCAACTCCTTCCCCTTGGTGTGAGGCTCAAAGCAGCACCTCTGCTGGGATAAAAACCACCAGCTAATTGCTTTGAACAGGAAGTTTATCTCCCTCAAGTAAAAGATTGGGAAGCGCCCCTAGCTCTCTCACCTCTTGAACTGCTTCCAATCCTTGATTTCCACACCGAACCACAGAGGAAGCGGATGAGGAAAGCAAAGTCCCAAGGTCTAGCACCTGCACAACCAGGTGTCAAAGGTCTAACTGGCTAGTGGCAAGTGGAAGGTTGTCACTGTGCTGGTGTGACATTCAGTAGCAGTCCATGCATGGAAGAAGTAGTTTAGTTCAAGAAGTAGTTTGGCTTCCCTTCCCGAATGTTGGTTTGGAGTTGACCCGAGTTGAACACAGCTGATATTGATCCGCTGCTACATCCGCTGAAAGATCTGTTGCCAGTTCTGATCGATGGGGATAGGCGTGAAGGCCAATCATTCCGGTTATCTGAGTTTCCCTCGACAATGCCGGAGATGTTATCAGATGCTCTTAGATCGGGGGTTGAGGTGGCATATCATAAGGAGTAGCCAGTTTCGAGAAAACCGAAGCTAAGGAGAAAGAGAACTACTCGACTAAGAAGTCAGTGTTGGAGGGGGACTAATCCCTCTCTTCTAGCCGGAAAGACTTTCTAACCAATTCAATTAATAAGCTAAAGAGAAATTACAGAAGTACGGAAGTGACAGAGAAAGAAGTCAACCTTCTTTGCCAAGGGACTCAACTATCTGCTCTATCTGATACTGAACTAGATGCCGCAAAAGCCCCAACTCTGGCTCAAGAAAAGAAGGGGTATCCATGAGATGAGTGCCCGTAAGGCCTTTCGTTGAGTTACGGATGTGCTCTCATCTCTTTCTTTAGGGGCGGTGGAAGCTCGACTAGGAAGGTTTGGAGGGAAAGAGAATAATAGATCGACTTAGAGCGGTAAGCTTATTCTCTGGTTTCAATAGAAAGAGTGTTACGCAAACAAATAAGGGATTGGGTACGAGACCGACTAAACGGATTGGAAATGCAGCTCAGTTGAAAAGAAAGACAGGGAAAGAAAGAATCGAATCGGGTAGGGTTAGAGATTGACTTTACTTCGAAGTTAGGGAGTTCAGAAACCTACTTCTTTTATAGGAGTGATTCCGGTACTTACTCGACGCCAAGGATAGGAAAGACTGAACCAGAGTAGCTGGAAAGGAGTCTTTCTTGGGCTTTGGGGATTAGCTTTACTGACTAAGACGGAGATGAGGGCATACCTCGGAAATTCTTTCATCACAAGAAAGTAAAGTTAGGAAAGAATGCAGCTCAGTCAAGAGATTCGGGTTAGGCGGAAATGGCATATCCAGGGCACGGCGCAGAGGATGGTCCGGTATTGTCAAAATAAGATAGGAACGAGGGGGCATTGGAGTAAGTTACAATTGACATTGAAGAAGAACTTGAAGATGAAGAGATCCCTAACTTGAAAGTTGGGAGCTCCTTTGGTACCTCCAGCATAATCTTAGGGTGACCGATAGTGGCACGGTACCCAGCATTGCCTCTTGCATGCTTGGCATTAGGAAGGGAAGTAAACAGTCACTTGCGGTGCCATGGTTGTTCCTGCGCCATTGAATAAGTTTTTAGTCAATACCATAAAAGACTCATGTCAAAAATGAATATGAATATCCTATCATTCATTTACTTCGGTATTTTCAAGTGAGGGTACCTAGCTAAACTCTAGGGTAGTTTTCTATAGGTAATTGATAGCTATTGATCAAAGACGGCATGCTGACTCTTAAGGAAGAAGGGGCCCGCTTGAAGAGGATTTCCTTGTGAATAGCTAACCAAGAGCTGAACGAACTCCGATCCTAGCTTCACTACTGTCCTCTCGTACCTTCTAACCTCAGGTTTGGTTATTGGGCTGGCCCCCTACGGTCTTCTCTTCGCTTCTTTCTTTCCCTCACATCAACAAGTTATCTTTCTACTCGTGATTCGGCCTTACAGGCAGGACCAACAGCGACTACCAAATACCTCACCTCGTCCTCTCTTCCGAACCGTACTACTACTTGTCTAAGTTGTCTGGGGAACGCCCCGGAAGTGGACTTAGTAATCTCCCACATACTGAACCCTACTTTATACGACTTGGGGTTTCACCTGGGCTTCTTGAATGACTCTTTTTTTATCTTGTTCTTGGCTGCTAGACGAGGAGCTGGGTAGAGAGATAATAGATCCTCCCCCTAGGATGGTAGCTTCTATTCCTTGATTTCCCTGTAAGTGAAATAAGGGATTATAATGCTTCTTGAAGCCAAAAAAGAAGGGCATAAACTACTAAATAGAGTCTTGAGTGCCTTCCCTTCGGAAACCAACTAAGGCAACTCCGATTGAATGCGGAATACCGATAGACATTATTCGTATGAACTAATAGCTCTACGTCTCGAGGTAGGAATCCTATCGAATGCTACTACTTTAAGAAGCCAATCGAGTTTATAAGCAGGGATAGAAGCCAGCCCTTACTAGCTACTTCTTTGATGCCTCCCGAGCAGGGAATGAAATTAAGTTATTCAAAAAAACCATATGATGATAGGAGTCCGTCCTACCTTGGATAGCAGATACCTCTCTCTGGCTAGGCTCTATTGGATTGGGCGAAGCTTCAGGGTTTCACCCTAGAGTAGAGGGCTTACGCTGTGTAGTCTCAATCAGAAGTTGGATGCATCATCCTTGGATATGGAAGGTACCCAACTAGGGCAGGAACGGGAGAAGAAGCTAGTCCAGAAACTCCTTTCCGGAACTCTCTCTAGAAAGTCTTCACTCACAGCAGAGTCAATTGCAGTATCCTCAAAAGCAGCTGATTCAACTTACTCAATAGTCAGAGATTCTGATTCGGCAACCGACTCAGCATAGCTTGCTGGTATTGCTTCATTCCATCCATCCGCCATTGAACCTGATTCCCTTTCTTTCTTCTTATCAAAGAGAATTCCTCGCCCTTGAAAACGCTCTCAGAGGCCACTTTCTTGACATAGAAATCCCCGATGCTGTTCCCGCTTGACTCTACCCTACCGCAGGCCAACCAACCCTAGTAATTTAATAATAAGGTCAAAGCCCCTGAAGGTATAGCGAGAAAGCAGGCTGGATTGCAGGATTGAAAGACCCCGGACAGTGCAGGTTGGCAGACAGGGTACGGCTAGAAGTTTACTGAGAAGCGTGGAGCTTGCTGCCCGCATTGAAAATTTCTATAGAAAGTTTTCTATGATTCTTTTTGGCTTTTCATGAAAGATTGTTGGTAAGCCTACCATAAGACTGACAAGAAAGTCCCAGGCGCACCTGAAGAGTTCTAACAAACCACCCCTATAAACTTGGTTTGCGTGCCTGCTTCCTATCTGACCTATCAATCATAAGAAATGTTCTAGTTCCTTGCTACGAGGTTGACTGATGCTCCATCACTCGAAACCCCCCCTTCCACCATTTCACCATGAAGAGCGAGCCTGCCAAGCCGAGATTGACGACTTGAAAAAGTCCTTTGATTAGGCCTCTCGCTGAAGAGTAAGTATCCGAACCAGTATCAGCCGACGAAAGAGCATCTCCCGTCCTTTTTCACAAAGCAAGATGCCCAGTTTCTCCAGAACCAGAAGGTAACGCCGTTTCATCCGAATCATTTGTCGAATCTCAAGATAGAGATGAAGCGAAGCCCCCTTTTACCCCGAATTCGTCTCATAAGACTTATCCGAATCAGTGGATTCCATTTTTTCTGAACCAAATCTTCGCATTTTGATAAGTCATGGTCTGAAATCCTTTTCAAAAGAATAGGCCCCGCATCCCCCTAATTAATAAGCGCGAACAGCGATTCGAAAGAATAGGCTAACAAGTAGTTAACGCAATCTATCTTTTCTTCTCTTTTTGAACCGGAGCGGGAAAGGTTCCAGCCTCTTCCGGAGATGAAGTCACTCCGTGACTCTCCTTTGGGGTTTCATCCCCTCTCCTGTGAAGAAAGATCAATCTATCTTTTCAGTTAGAGCTGATTCAAGAATAGATGTCGCAGCCGGAAGCCTTAAGAGCCTGAGTTCAATCCCCTGGCCTGGTAAGGAGAGGAGCCCGAGAAGACTGATTGTATATCATCCGCTCTTTCGAAAACTGCCTCACTCTGGAACAGGATCCTTCTATAAATTCATTTTCTTTCTCCAGGTTTAGCTGTGAAGAGATCCTTAGGAGTTTGGTTTCACGAGAGGTTTAGGTTTGAAGACGCTCGACTGAAAGGTTTAGGAACGAGCTCGAGTGATAACGAGAGGAGTGGGAGTGGGAAGGAGAGAGATTCAATTATAACTTCTCTATCCCAACTAACTCTCTATGATATCCCCGGGAAAGGTGAAAGGGCTCGCTTTGCTCGATCTCCCAGATTCAGAGGAAGAAGAGTCAGGTTCACGGGCGGGATAGGGTACAACAGAGAGGGCACCGATACTGTGAGGGAACTCAGTCTTGCTTGCTGGTCATACATATGAGGGTGATACATCTTCGGTAACAGATCTTGAAAGAGATTAGGGCACAGAAGAATCGGAGAGAGCTTATTCGGGATCGGAAGATGGGATATTTCTAACTACACCAAGGTTAGGAGAAAGCGGGTCTTCCTTTGCGAGGAGATCCTGGGGGATTTGTGAGATAGTACAGAATGATAACTAGGATATCCAGGTTGATTCAGAAAATCACATTATCAAAGTCTTATAAAGAGAAGCTGGCTTGTTAGACTTTGTCTTTAGAACATCCCCGGTTGGCGGTTCAGGGGCTCCTTAAAAGTCTCGTGCGGGTGACGGCGGAGAAAGGGAGTCCTTAACATCGGTTGCGGGTGAGGATCCAGGGCAGGTTGTTTCATCTTCAACTTCAAGATGTGGCATTTGAGCCCCTTCTCGGGCTAGGTACAAGGGCTTCAAGAGAAGCAGGCTAGCAGACATAACCCTCGGTTTCGAAGAAAGTGCGAACAGATCGAAAAGTATACAATTATCACTTAGATATCCCGAGGTTCGATGTAATAGAGCTCGACCTGGAGTATGCTCCTATTCCGTAGCGTAGTAGCTTTCTTTCCTCAGCTTTTCAGTATAGTGAAGAGCTTCACTAGCATACTATCCTCCGGCTGGAATAGCTCTATCTTTTCTATTCAACAGATTAGGAAATAGATTAGGTAATAGCGGCTTTCTTGCTTTCCATGATATCCCAACCCTCGGTTTCCAAACTGTAAGAAAGGAGCTAGCTCACACAGGATGTGAGAAAGAAAGAGCAAGATCTTCTTTTCATTAAGGAAATCTAGCATTGCCGAACACTTGCTTAATCTGTCCAATCCCTGTATTGAGCTCGACAAACCCTTTAGAGATTTTCATACGTAGATGTTATCCCAGATGAGGGAACAGCAGCTGTGAGGGACTTTCTTTCTCCATCTTCGGTAAGTTCAGATGTGAGGGAAGACTTGAACTTTATAGAAAGAGATTCGTGAGCTCGGAGGTCTGACTTTATTTCAACAGCCAAACTCTTTGATGCAGTTCCCCTAGAACGCCCGGGAGATAATTAATAATATCCACAAATTCCTACTGGTGAAGCACTTTCAGAAATAGTTATCAAGGCGAGGGAGAAGGAAGGCGATAGCCGACTAGACTAAGCTTGGCATTCAACAGCTCTACCAGCCCCTGAGCCAAACTCTGTAATTGAGCCTACCCTGGAACCGAACCCTGGTCCAGTTGTAGTAGAAAATCTCACTGATGAAGTTCACTCAGAACTGGATATCCTAGTTATCATTCTATAGTCTATATCATGCGTCTAAAGGTTTCATTAATGGTACTTGTCGTGATGACGAACCCGTATACCCTCGTTCTGGTGCGAAAGTCTTCCCCTTTCAGCTCTATTACATCTCTCCTTATCTCTGGAACGGATACGCCTGGATAACTAAAAAATTTCATAGTGAGCATTAAGTCGTTAGTATTCTACCCTCTCCCAAGCTCACCGGGTTTCGGAGATGTGAAGACCAGCTAAGCTAGCTCGCTGACCTGGGATTCAATCTTTCTTTGATTTGGACTCCCGCATCGCTTTGCTCTAGCTACTTCCTTGATCCAACGAACCCTTGATCCTGCCCTGGTCTCGTACCACCTCCGAGATCTTTCCTGTGT